AGTTTGATATATTGGACCAATACCGGGATTCGTTCAAAAAATCGCTAATTTTGATTCAAGATGAACATCCGAATCAAAATCTCGAAGAAATGCAGACCGCTGCGGATGACCTACTAGGCTATGTCACAGCCCTTCGGCATCTGACTCGTTTCAACTGTATAGCGGGGCATGTACGAAATGCAAACGACCCGGATACTTCTGAAATGGAAAAACTACTTTCGATGGGAGCTGCATATATTCAGCTCTTTACGAAAGCCTTTTTCATTGTCGCCATTTGGAGACAAAAATGGGCGGGCCTAAAGCTACAGTCTATACGGGAGGACGTTTTAGATCAATTCATTACGGGGCTGTTAACCAGCCCAACTCCCGGGCAGATACTACTTCCAAACGAATTAAAGTCGTCTGCCGCTCTTAGCGAATTTATCGATATCTTATTCAGATTCGATGAACGTCTCGATGCAGATGAGTAAAATAGCTTGTGCGTTATATAATTATCAATTAGATGCCAAACGATTTTATATATCAATCCTCGCATCTCCTACTACTGGTGGGGTAACAGCTAGTTTTGGTATGTTGGGGAGGGTCGTTATTGCCGAACCCGAGGCCACCATTGCATTTGCGGGTAAAAGAGTAATTGAACAAACGTTGAATATAGAAGTCCCTGAAGGTGTCCAACAGACCGAATTTTTATTCACGCAGGGAGCATTCGATCTAATCCTCCCACGTTTTTATTTAAAAAGAATTCTCCATTTGATATATCTGTTAAACAATTACACTCTTTCTTTTGTTTGATTGATGAATTGGATTCAACCAAGTCAACAAGTAATTGGTAAAATGCCTTTTTTAAAAGAAAAAATTGTGGTCGGGAAGGTTAGACCATATATTAATTGGAATATTAATATAAAAATTCCATAGAAAAAGAAAGAAGAAAAAGAAAGAAGAAAAACTTGGTCCCGGGCATCTACCATTATACCCACAATGATCGGCCATATTATTGCTATTCATAATGGAAAAGAATATTTACCTATTTATATAACAGATGGTATGGTAGGTCACAAATTGGGAGAATTTGCACCTACTTCGAATTTCCGAAAACATACGAAAGTCGATCTCGTCGTTAATACAAAATATAGATACTTATAATTCATTAGTAGGAGGCGACCCTTATGCTAAGAAAAAAAAAAGTTCGCGTTTTAAGTTTCAGTAGCTACACACTATTTACCACCGCCACCGCTGTGTTAAAGGCGCAATATACAAAGTCTAACTCCATTCCGGGCAATCGAACCATTATTTGTTTAAGAAATTGTTTGAACGAATCTGAGGGCAATCCTGAAGATTCAGAAAATGAAGAAAACGATTCCGAAAATGAAGAAAATTCGAATAATGATGAGAAATTCGAAAGATGGAATGAAATTTTAGATCGTTTCGAAAACGTTCTAAATAGGGAATATGAAATTGATCAAGTTTTCCAAGAGAAACTCACGAAACCCGATTCTACGCAAAATTCCTTCAAGAATTTTCCGTATTTTTCGAATTATTTGCGAATATTCATTTTCTACTGGATAGACCATGAGACTTCCAAGAAGTGGCTATTCATAGACTGTGAATTTTCTATTTGCGAAAGATATCTAGATTGCTTTCGCAAATACATAATTCTGATTCGAGATGAACATCCGAATCAGAATCTCGAGCAAACGCAGAGCGCTGCGCGTGACTTCAAGGACCATGTGACATTAAAAATGAAGATGAATCGTCACAACTGTACCGGGCTAAATGCACGAAATGCAAACGACCCGGATACTTCTGAAGTAGAAAAACTACTTTCGATGGGAACAGCATATATTCTGCTCTTTCTCAAAGCGTTTTTCATTGTCGCGATCTGGGAAAAGAAAGTAGGCATATATCAACTGTCTAGGTCTAGGTGGGACCGCAATTTACTAATAGATGAACTTTTAACCAGCCGAACTCCTGCACAAATAATACTTCCAGACGAATTGAAATCTACCGCTCTTATTCAATTTATCGAGATGTTATTCAGGTTCGATGAACATCTCGATTTTTAGAAGTAAATCCTACTTCCAAGGTCTTTGGAAGTAGGATTTTCGAAAGTATATAAGAGGGATCTACCCAAATATATGCAGTTTTTTTCTAAGGTATACTTTTCCCTTAGAATAAGGGAATTTAAATCCGATTGATTGTTGTTCGAATTAGATAAGAACAATAATCTAATTGGATTTTTCTATTCAAAAAAAAAATAATAAGAAACCTTTCTTTGTCTCTTTCATTTTTTTCTCTTCAATCAAAACAAACAAATAAGCTCTTAATTCTATAGGGTTGAATAAAAATTCGATTGACTTTTTGATATAATTGCTATGCTTAGTGTGTGACTCGTTGGTTTTTTTAGGTTTAGGATTCAAAAAAGATTCCCCATAGTATGAACTAATAACTATAGAACTAATAACCAACTCATCACTTCGCATTATCTGGATCCAAAAAACCA